AATTCTGTATATTCCATTTACTATAAAAGTTCCCAAGGAATTCATTAGAGGAATGTTTCCAATAAAAATGGTTTGTTCTTGCATATCCCCTCTGCTTTTCCAAATTAATCCTGCGGATACATATAATTCAGAAGAATATGTGAGTGATTCATATACAGCATCTCTTTCTTTTATCAAAGGTTCTACCAATTGATATGTTTCCACAAATAATTGAAATTCAATTTCTTGATCTGTATCTTCAATTTTTGGAAACTTATAAAGTTCTTCTGTTAAGCCCTGATCAATGAACCTACAAAATCCTTCAAATTGTATCTGATTCAACCCGGGTATTGTAGACATTCCCGCATTTCCGTCACCGAGCATTTTGAATTTCCCATTTATCAAAAAATCCCATTCTTTTCTCATTCTGCATTGAATCATATGAATCGATCTAGCAATGATGGAATTTCGATTCTGTTTACTGAATCACATGAAATTTTACCCAACTCCATATATATGGAATGTATGAAATACGTATGAACGGAGGAAAAAAGATGATTTTAGACTTAATTTTAGACTTAGTTAAATTGGAATTTCTAAGAGACAGATCCAAACGGAAAGGAATTGATAAATTCCACTTAGAATTATGGAGTTTTTTTATTTTGTCTAGAATAGAAAATTCACTTTATACCATTATTATGATATTACATATTCCAATCCGATTGGATATCGGATATCAGAAAAATAAATGGATTCGGGATTTGATCCATACATCGCTCTCCTTTATTGCATACTTCTACTCGGGACAGCACATGTCGTACTCTATCAAAATTTCTATTTTCTCTTCAATCTAATCAATCTCAATTGCAGTACGACAAGTGTCCGCCAATTCCCTATAAACAGGCATCATACACAAATAATATACCCCATAAGCTAACTGTGGAACACAACTTATGTTTGGGGTTTACATATACTAATAATTGACATTATAATTGAAATTGAGTTGAGAAGGTTTTTTTTCAATAAAAAAATCAAGACTGATTAGTTATATATCAATTTTGATTTTATTATATCATTTATCATTAGGGAAAGACAATTTGAGATGTAAATCCAAGAGTGGGTCATGAATTTACAGTCATATAGTTAACGGTTCCAATTTGTTCTGAATTTTGGCTTTTGTAACTGAAAAAAATTCCCATTTGGTTTTTTAATAGAAAAGAGAGGTATTTAGATATTGGGTGTTTTGAGATACTATAAAATTAATTGAAGGGAAGGAGCCGGCCCCCCCAAAAAAACAAATAACAAATAAAGGGGAATATTTTGCATCTATTTTGTATCGTTTTGGCGGCATGGCCGAGCGGTAAGGTGGGGGACTGCAAATCCTTTTTCCCCAGTTCAAATCTGGGTGTCGCCTGATTAACAAAAGACAAGACTCGAAATCCCTTATTCTTTATTCTCCTTTGCTGTTATAACTCGCCGAATTTTTCCCAGCAAAACACGCGTAGTCTTGAGACTTTCTTGATTGGAAACAGCTGGGGGTTCCCTTCTTTAAATTAAAGTGCCGTAACTCGTTGTATTTAGGATTCAAGGAAAGATTATAGTAGTGGAAGGGCTATCTAAAGAGTTACCAATTTTTTTCCATTACTAATGTCGTGTCTACTGGCCGGGTCTTGAATTAGATTGGATGGATAATTGGCTTTTTTCTTTTACTTAATGATAATGAAGGACAAGAAAAATAAAGAATAGGTATCGGTATTCCTACATATATATAGTAGTAGCATTCCCTTTGATACTTCAAAAGAAAAGCGTAACTGCAGTTTAATTTTTCATATTTATTGGAGTCTTTCATCAAGGGTGTTGGGTCAGAATCCCCTTTTGACTCTGCACCGGTGATTCCACTATTATTAATAAACACTAATGGAATAATTCCTTCATATTCAGAGAGATAGGGGACATAATTCACATGGATATAGTAAGTCTCGCTTGGGCTGCGTTAATGGTAGTCTTTACATTTTCCCTTTCACTCGTAATATGGGGAAGGAGTGGACTCTAGAGATACTACGAATTGAGTTGGGGAATCAAATTGGATCACTTTTTTATATATTTTTTTATAGATCGTTTTGCAAAGCATAAATAATCTTTATTAATATTAATTATTTAATATATTGAATTCATTAATTTAATTCAATTTCGAATTCAAAAATTGAATCAATAAAAATATCTTCATTCCGAAATTGTATTGGCTTTTATTTCTGCTGTGCTTTATTGACGCGTTTGCTATCATGGCTGAAGGATTCCAAATCGATAGGATAACCCTTTTCGAATTTCGAAATCCGAAGAAGTTACCATAGAACTCCTTGGATTATCTGTAAACCGCGCAATCAATTACTTCTTTGAAATGCTAAAAAAAAGATTACTTTCTAATTTTCTATAAATTAGAAAATAATAAGAGTTGCCTCGCGATTATTTCAGATTGATTGGAATCAACAAAAATCAAATAGATAAAGGAAACAAATAGATG